TTTAAGAAATGAACGTCTTTTTTCGTAGCAGGGTCGGGGGAAAGAATAGGAAAGACGATTTCACTATATTTCTGACCGGGAACAGGACCTATCACAAGAATATTTCTTTTATTAGGACGATAAAACTGAAAAGAAAGATTGCCCATCTTTTCTTTCATTTCGGGAGAAATACGATCGGGTGGGGCTAATTCGAATCCCTCGGGTAAAATAAGAACAGCTCCTACATTCAAAGCCCCTTTTTTACCATTAGCAAGAACTTGTTTCAGTTGCATATCATAAGGAATTTGAACAACTGCTTCAAATACAGTATCAGGAAGTACAGCTTGCGGAACTTCAATATCCACGGGCTTATTAGCTAAATGGCAATTGGCACATACAATTCGACCAGTTGCTTCTCGTGGATTTTCATAAACCTGCTGCGCAAAAATGGGATATGCATTTGAAATAGATGCTCGAGTTATTACATATATCATGATCGATACATAAATGGATCGAGTCATCTGTTCTTTTACCCAAGAAAAAGTCTTTCTATTTTGCATGGTCCAATCATTGATCCCCGGAATTTCTACAATAAATTTGATAGGTAGCTAGTAGAATTCCCTATCCACAAGTTTGCCATTGTATTGATTATACTGAAAGAATTGTACTAGTGGAATATAGTATGAATACCTTGAATTGAAAAGGTAGAAGTATAAAGAATAAGTAAGATGAAAAATGATTTCTTTATACACAAAGAAAGGTTATGATTTTATTGATATCAAAAGATCTAATGAATTATTCATTCATTGAATGATAAATTACTACAAGCGAAGGAGATACACGATTTAAAAAATGGAAGATCCAATATTTCACAATTGTATCTAGAATCACTGGAAAAGTGGAAACAAGACCAGATATAATCTGATCATTCTGAGCCAATCCAAAATCATTGTAGATCGAACCAATCATTAGTTCCCAACCATGGGTCGAGTGAAATCCGATCCATAAATCAGTAACTAAAAGAATCGAAAAAGCTTTGATTGTATCACTTAAGTTATAGATAAATTCCTGAATCCAAGAATTTAAAATGAAAAGTTCTTCATTACCCAGAAAAAAATAACCACTTAGAATAGCGAAACAGATTAGATTTGTAGAGAAATGCAAAATGATATGGAAATGAGATTCATTTTGTCTTTGGACCAATTGTATTGTTTCCTTGTGCATTCCTATACGAAGCCTTTGCATATGTGTCTCCGAGTACTCCTTTATCATCTCGTCCAACAGGAATAGTTCTTCTAATTCCATAAATTTTTCTAGAACATTTTTCTCTTGAATATCATTCAAAGGGATTTCGGATTGCCTAGTATTCCACCAATTAATAACCCAAGTTTCTAGACATTTCTTAAATGAGAGAGAAACCCACCAGGGCAAAAAGATTATAGACACAAGATATGGGAGGGAAGCCAATGCTTTCTTTTTTTTCATTCTGTATCCGTGATGTAAATTGTTAATGAACCTGTTTCATTGGTCGATTCTATCTGAGATTTCTATGAAGTACGAATTATATAACAAGAGCCTATAACTCTAACAAGAATAAGGTATCAAACCTATGAATCTTTTCCTATTTTTGTTTTTGTGTAAGAATTGAGTCTTTGGATCTAGAATAGAACATACAAGAAAGTTTCGAATGAAAAAAAAAAAGTAAAAATTCTTTCCATATTCCAGAGATCACAATTAGGAAAATTGTAACCGATTTACCTTTCATTTATTCCTTTCAATGAAGACTCTAAAACCCATTTGAACTAACAAATAGAATTTGGATTTAAAGACGAACCCTACCGGATTCTTTAATTCTTTTATTTCCATTTCAATTTGAAAGATTTCACTGTCTAACCGCAGCGCATGGATAGGGTATCAATTCAAAGGCCTAAAAAGAGGAATTCTTTTTTACGAAAACAAAAGACATGTTAGGATATTTGATGAATCTATACTTATTACTTATTAGACCTTTTACTAGTCTAAAGAGTGAAGCCAGACGCCATGTGTATGCGTATACAAAATAGTTATTGTTCCATATACGTCTTCCCACTTTTGAGATGTATTAAGTTCCTTCTCTCATGCTGAGATTTATTCTTCAGTTCATTTCAAAATACTTCAATGGGTACGCGCAAGAAATAGGCAAATTCGGCAGCTTTTTGTTCAATTTCTCGTGGAGTCAAATCCTCATCAGTACGGGTCAAGGGAATGGCTCCTTGACCCTTGATTTCCATATAAAGGACACGACGAGGAAAAAGACCCTCTCTCACCTCCATTCTGATTGATTGGATATCTTTCAGAAAGAAACGAAGGAAGATGCGACGATTTCTTCCAGGAAATCCCCAACGAAAAAGGGACATTATCCCTTCTTTTCTATCAAATCGGTCATAACCACTACCTACATTCCATGAAATTGTGCACCACAAATAAGAACTAATGAATAGACCTGCGATCCCATAGAAAGACATCACGATCCCTTGTGGGAAAAAAAGGATTTGCTGAGACGGAAATACGGATATCAGATTTTTACCAAGATAACTGGAAGTTCCCACCACTAAGAATCCTAGTGAACCTAAAAAAAGGATACAGGCCCAGCAAAAATTACTTGTTTTTCGAGACCCCGTTATAAGTTCTATCCATATATGTTCTGATCGCCAGTTCATACTATACTAGATCCAGTTGCATTCGATTGGAATTGAGAGAATAACCCAAATGGATTTGACTTGACTTTTATTGCTTGATCCCGAAGTAACTTTCATCAACTAGCAGCATTCCGACAGGAACCATTAGGAATAATTGGTTAGATACATTGAATTTCTATTTAAAAGATTTTTAAAAAAAGATTTGCTGATCATTTTGAATTTCATCATTTAATTGATTAAGCTATAACCGCATATACATGCATTAATGCCGTATATTATGCATCGGCATACATAACAAAACAACTCCTTCCATTTGTTTTCGGAAAGGCCAAATATCATATATCCTACCATATTACATTAAAAAAAGTATCTGTATGATGATCCAGTGTTGAAATAAATTGATGAGATTTCATCATATTTAGACAATCTTATTTCTTTGGACATAAAGAGATAAAGAAGCCATTGCGATTGCCGGAAAGACTAGGCCCACTAAAGGAACAAAAATAGAGGGAAAGTTCAAATCTATCATAGAATGGGTACCTCAATTTCATATTTGTACCTATTATAAATTCTAATTATAAAGATATATTCTAATAAGTCTATCTATTAATTCTTAATATTAATCTATTAAAACTATTAAAAAGAAATTAGAAAGAATATTAAGATAATATTAATATGAAGTATTTAATAATCAATAACGAATGTAGAACTCAATGAAGTATACCTATTCCTCTTTCGACACGAATATGTATGAGAATCCCATTGGATTCTTCTTCTCCCATCCTTATCTTCATCGTCTTTCTATCTTTACCTTTCAAAACACCTTTTTTGTTTTGAAAGGTAAAGATAGAAAAGAGTTTCTTATGAGTTTCTGATTTTAACCAATCTTATCCAACAAAAAGGGATTCCTAGTGAAAAACCGGGGGTTCTCGCTAAATAAAATTCTATATTCTTCTTATTTGTTATTTGAATATTTCTATTTTCTTTATTTGATTTTATATTTCTTCTTTCTTTTTATTTAGTATTTTCTTTTCATTTTTTCGATATATTTTTTTATCTCTTTTTCGTTGTTCTATATATGAATAATGAATATGTCAAAAGAACGGAGAAAATCATTTTTATTTCCCTAATTTCTCGGAAGGAGAAAGAATTTCTTTTTTATCTTGTCAATAGAGGGATGCTTATTCCTAATCAGGAAGAGAGATAGAATAAAAAAAGGATCCGGGGCAAAAAGTCATTATCCAAAACTTCTGACTCTTACTACACTTATAACTGATGTCTCCAAAGAAAACACCATCTTCTTAGTTTTGTTTTTTTCATTATAATGAACTAAATGCGTATTCGCTACAAATAAAAATAACTGAAGCTAGTGTTATACTTCCATTTGAAAATGAAGAATTTCAATCTTTTTGAAATTTTTTTTTTAATCTTGATTCAAGGGAAGGAAACCGTGTAGCTGAAATAACTCATTCAGAACACCTTTTAAAGGATTACGTGGTACAATTGGGTCGAATAAGCCCTTATGGAATAAATACTCAGCCGCTTGTGAACCGTCGGGTACTGTCTTTTTCAATGTTTGTTCAATTACTCTTTTACCCGCAAACGCAATGTAGGCATTAGGTTCAGCAATAATGATATCTCCCAACATACCAAAACTTGCTGTAACTCCGCCAGTTGTAGGAGATGTAAGGATTGATACATAAAATAACTTTTTATTTGATTGATAATCATATGAAGCAGAAGATATTTTAGCCATTTGCATTAAGCTCAAACTCCCTTCTTGCATGCGTGCTCCTCCAGAAGCACACACAATAATGACAGGTAGAGATCGATTAGTAGCATACTCGATCAAACGGGTGATTTTCTCACCTACTACGGATCCCATACTACCTCCCATAAACTGAAAATCCATAACTCCAATTGCTATGGGAATACTGTTTAGTTGACCTACGCCCGTTTGAACAGCTTCAGTTAAACCCGTTTTTCTTTGATAAAAAGAAATGCGATCTATATATGGTTCCTCCTCTGAATGAAATTCAATGGGGTCTATAGAGACCATATCTTCATCCATAGGCTCCCAAGTGCCAGGATCTATAAAGAGTTCAATTCTATCTGAACTACTCATTTTCAAATGATATCCGCAGTATTCACAAATATTCATTTTTGAACTAAAAAATTTTTTATAATTTAATCCATAACAATTCTCACATTGAACCCATAACTGTTTGTATTTTGTATTTAGATCGAAATCATTAGATTTTTCTCTTCTATTGAAATAACTGCTACTAGTTTTGATACTAGAATTTCCATTTTCAATACTACTTGTACTTTCTGTACAAATGA